CTTCTCGTGGATTTTCATAACTCTGTTGTGCAAAAATGGGATATGCATGTGAAATAGATGTCCAAGTTATTACATATATAAATATAATGATCGATACGGAAATGGATCGAGTCATCTGTTTCTTTATCCAAGAAAAGATATTTCTATTTTGCATGGTCCAATCATTCATCCCGAAAATTTCTACAATAAATTGGGTAGGTTGCTAGTAGAGTCCCCTATCCACGATTCTGCTATTTTACTGGAATCCAGGAGGAATTTTCTAGATGGATAGAAACAAAAAGAACGAGTAAGATTAAAAATGGTTTGTTTATGTACGAAGTAAAAAACATTATGATTAGATTCATATCAGTGGATCATTCTTTAGTCATTCATTGAATGATAAATCACTACAAGTGACGGAGATACACGATTTAAATAACGGAAGATCCAATATTTTATAATTGTATCTAGAATGACTGGAAAGGTGGAAACAAGACCAGATAGAATTTGATTATTATGAGAAAATCCAAAATCCTTGTAAACAGAACTAATAATTAGTTCCCAGCCGTGAGGCGAGTGGAATCCGATACATAAATCAGTTAATAAAAGAATAGAAAAAGCTTTTATTGTGTCGCTTAAGTTATAGATAAATTCCCGAACCCAAGAATTAATAATAACAAGTTCTTCATTACCCAGAATAGAATAACCACTTAGAATAGCGAAACTTATTAGATTTGTCGAAAAGTGTAAAATGGTATGGATATTACCCTCATTGTACATCTTGACCAATTGTATAGTTTCTTTGTGTATTCCTATACGAAACTTTTGTATTTGTATATGTGTATCCGGGTACTCCTTTATCATTTCGTCCAAAAGGAAGAGTTCTTCTAATTCTATGAATTTTTCTAGAACGTTCTTTTCTTGAATCTCATTCAAAAAAATTCCGGATTGCCCGGCATTCCACCAATTAGTAACCAAAGATTCCATACTTTTATTAAATGAGAGAGAAATCCACCAGGGCAAAAAGACTATAGATGTAAGATATAGAAGGGGGTTGAATGCTTTCTTTTTTGGCATTTTTAATCTTTGAATTGTTAATGAAACCACTCCATTCCTCGATTCTATCCAATCCGATATTCCAATCCGATATTTCCATGAAACATGAGTTCTATAACAAGGTCTTGAATCCATAGACCTATTTCCCCCCCCCTTTTTTTATTAATTGGTCAGTCCTTGGATCCGGAAACAATATTTTGTTTTATTATTTCTTCATTCTAAGCAATTGCACCCTCTCGATGAATGCCCGAACGAGCAAATGAATATTTTTTTTCGGATTTCAGGGCAAAAGAACTCCCTTAGATCAATTATTTCGAAAAACTTCGGCGGCTAGCCGTAGCCGGGGAATCGTTGAGGGAAATTTCAGAAAATATTGTATTGATAGGATGAAATCAAAAACGAGTAGCAAAAAAAGAGATAAATAGAATGATTCTAGTTATAAACTATCCAATCTTTTACAAGATATGATCCATCTATATATAACATATCAATTCCAAAATATTGGACAAAAACAAACCACTTTGTTTTCTGTTTTCTGGTTGTTCTATATACGTCCGCTTTTGCTCGAATTAGCACCCTGAAAAAACTTAAGTTGTTATATAACAACAAATAGAATTCATGAAGTCCTTACTCAATGCTGCGAAAGCATTCATTCTTCAATTCATTTCAAAATACTTCAATTGGTACGCGCAAAAAATAGGCCAATTCCGCAGCTTTTTGTTCAATTTCTCGTGGAGTCAAATTCTCATCAGTACGAGTCAAGGGAACGGCGCCCTGGCCTCTGATTTCCATATAAAGTACACGCCGAGGAAAAATACCTTCTTTAACCTCTATTCTAACCGACTGGATATCTTTCATAAGGAATCGAAGGAATATGCGACGATTTCTTCCAGGGAATCCCCAACGAAAAATACACACTATTCCTTTTTTTCTATCGAATCTATCATAACCACTACCTACATTCCACGAAATTGTGCACCACAAATAGGAGCTAATGAACAGACCCGCGATCCCATAGAAAGACATCACGATCCCTTGTGGAAAAAAAAGTATTTGCTGAGAAGGAAATAAGGATATCAAATTCCTACCAAGGTAACTAGAAGTTCCAACCAATAAGAATCCCAGTGAACCTAAAAAAAGGATACAAGCCCAACAGAAATTACTTGTTTTTCGAGACCCCGTTATAAGTTCTATCCATATACGTTCTGATCGCCAGTTCATACTAGACCCAGTTGTTTCATTTTATTGGAATTGAGAGAATAACCAAAATGAATTTGACTTTCTTTTTTGTTCCCGAAGTAACTCTCATCAACTAGCACTATTTTTATATTATGATGTGAACCTTTAGGAGTATTTCATTGAAGCAGTTAGAAAAAAAAAAAGATCCCCTTCATAGGATCCCACTATGGATATCTACATACATATAGATACTTTTACTTTCCATTTCATACATCGGCTGACCCATTTTAAAATAGATATAATGCAGTTATCCATATATCATGTTTCCAGGTGCATAATAGCCCTTTCATTTGTGTTCGGAAGAATACCCACACCCTATTCCACTAAATAAATAGATATCTGTATTATGATGCCGAGTCTTGAAAAAAAAAATGGATGAGATTGGGCCCCATCAAATCTAGACAATCTTGTTTTTTTGAACAAAAAAAAATAGAGAAACGATTGCAATTGCCGGTAAAAATAGACCCACTAAAGGCACCAAAAAAGAGGGTAAGTTGAAAGTTGTCATAGAATGGATACCTCAATTTAATATTTGTACCTGTTTTAAAGATATCTTATGATAAGTATATCTATTATCAGTATATAATAATAGGTGTAGGTACAAGAAATGAAGAACTAAATAAGTGTACCTATTCACCTTTATATTATCTATTTTTTTTTTTTTTTATTGTTCTCTTATACTTACCTTCTAATAAATACCAAAAAAGTTTATTACAAGTTATCAAAGGATTCTAACGAATCTGATCCAACAGAGATTCCTAGTAAAAAATTGAAGTTATCGGGGAATATAGAAAATAAATGTACGATTCCTATTCTCTATTTCTACATTTGAATTATTCAATAATTTTTTTAATAATTTAGCGTATGAATTAACTCTTTCATCCTGTTGATAGAGTCTTCCTGATTACTAATCATGAATATAGGTAGAAATAAAATGGATCTGGAGGAAATAAGAAAAAGTGATTATCAACAACTTCTGAGCCTTTATACAATTAGATCTTATGACCTCAAGTAAAACTCCATGCTTATTATTATTTTTTTTTTTTACTATAATTTTTTGATTACTATAAATAGAAACTAAATACTTGTTTTGTTCACCTCAAAGAAAAAAATAACTGAATTAAACGATCTACTTGATTGAATTTTGATTCAAGGGAAAGAAACCGTGAAGCTGAAATAACTCACTCAGAATACCTTTTAAAGGATTACGTGGTACGATTGGGTCGAATAAGCCCTTATGGAATAAATACTCAGCTTCTTGTGAACCATCTGGTACTGTCTTATTCAATGTTTGTTCAATTACTCTTTTACCCGCAAATGCAATGTAGGCATTAGGTTCGGCAATAATGATATCTCCTAACATACCAAAACTGGCGGTCACCCCACCGGTTGTAGGAGATGTAAGGATTGATACGTAGAATAATTTTTTATTTGATTGATAATTATATGAAGCTGAAGAAATTTTAGCCATTTGCATCAAGCTCAAACTTCCTTCTTGCATACGCGCTCCTCCGGAAGCACACACTATAATAAGAGGTAAAGATCTATTAGTAGCATATTCAATCAAACGGGTGATTTTCTCGCCTACTACGGATCCCATACTGCCCCCCATAAACTGAAAATCCATAATCCCAATTGCTATGGGAATACCCTTTAGTTGACCTATGCCTGTTTGAACAGCCTCAGTTAACCCTGTCGTTTTTTGATAAGAATCAATACGATCTTTATAAGGCTCCTCCTCCGAATGAAATTCAATCGGGTCCACGGAAATCATGTCCTCATCCATAGGATCCCAAGTATCTGGATCAATCAAAAGTTCGATTCTTTCTGAACTACTCATTTTCAAATGATATCCACATTGTTCACAAATATTGAGTTTTAACCTAAAAAATTTCCTATAATTTAATCCATAACAATTTTCGCATTGAACCCACAAATGTCTATATTTTTGACTTGTATCGAGATCTTTAGAATTTCCTATAATATTGAAACCACTTCCTTTTGCGCTAGTTTGTATACTGAAACTCTCACTGTCAATACTATTTACGCCTTCACTACAAATGTAACTATAAATGTAATTCTTACTGTAATTGTCGCTGCCGCGTGAAATGTAACTATCAATATTGATTTCAGAACGAAGAGAATTCTCAATCCAACTAGTAATGTGATTATTCCAACTATATTGAGTATCATGTATGTAGTGATTGTAACTCTTAGACCCATCATTCGGATAAATAGAATTTAGATAAATAGAAAAAAAACTTTCCGGTTCACTCAGAAAAGAACGATCGTCTTCAATCTCAAAAATCCTATTTTCAATATCAAAAAATATGGAATAATTTTCACCATTACTGTCCCTAACTAAAAAAGTGTCATCAGAAAAAAAACTCCGAGTGTCGCTGACACCGAATAAATGATCAATATTATTAAAGCTGTCACTATCAACCCAAACATGAATCTTATTATTTATAACAGGGCCCTCACCCCCATTGGTATTTTCAATGGGACCAATACCTTCTAGCGATTTACTTAGCCCACACCTGTGTTCTAACTCCTCCTTAGACAACATCGAATTGAACCACCATTTTTCCATAGAGCCTTCCTGCCCCCCTATTTGAATGAAAATACAATAGATGAATAGTCATTCGATGAATAATTATTTGAATATTTCCTCTCGTAATAAGCTAAGCATATAGATCCAATCACTAGGATCATTAACTAATAAC